CATCGGAACAAAATTTTATTTTAGTTGTGGGTACCCCCCCTTTAAGTGTGAAAAGAAATGACAAAAAGATATTGGAACATCGATTTGGAAGAGATGATGAGAGCAGGCGTTCATTTTGGACATGGTACTAGGAAATGGAATCCTAGAATGGCACCTTATATTTCTGCAAAGCGTAAAGGTATTCATATTATAAATTTGACTAGAACTGCTCGTTTTTTATCAGAAGCTTGTGATTTAGTTTTTGATGCAGCAAGTAGGGGAAAACAATTCTTAATTGTTGGGACAAAAAATAAAGCAGCTGATTTAGTGTCGCGGGCTGCAATAAGAGCTCGGTGTCATTATGTTAATAAAAAGTGGCTCGGCGGCATGTTAACAAATTGGTCCACTACAGAAAAAAGACTTCATAAGTTTAGGGACTTGAGAACTGAACAAAAGACAGAGGGATTCAACCGTCTTCCGAAAAGAGATGCAGCTGTGTTGAAGAGACAATTATCTCGCTTGGAAACATATCTAGGCGGGATTAAATATATGACGGGCTTGCCTGATATTGTAATCATCATCGATCAGCAAGAAGAATATACGGCTCTTAGAGAATGTATAACTTTGGGAATTCCAACCATTTCTTTAATTGATACAAATTGTAATCCCGATCTCGCGGATATTTCTATTCCAGCCAATGATGACGCTATAGCTTCAATTCGATTCATTCTTAACAAATTAGTATTCGCAATTTGTGAGGGTCGTTCTAGCTATATACAAAATTCTTGATTAATAATAAGATAAATAAATCAAAATTTTTTTGCGGGAGGGGCTCCCTGTATTTCGATTTATCAAATCGGTTACTACTCCTGAACCGTAAAAAAGGGGGATCTTGAATCAAAATAATTTTAAGTTCTTATTTCTGTCAGAGGGCAATATGAATGTTTTATCATGTTCCATCAACACACTAATAAAAGAAGGGTTATATGAGATATCTGGTGTAGAAGTAGGCCAACATTTCTATTGGCAAATAGGGGGGTTCCAAGTCCATGCGCAAGTCCTTATTACTTCTTGGGTTGTAATTGCTATCTTATTAGGTTCCGCAGTTATAGCGGTTCGCAATCCACAAACCATTCCAACTGATGGCCAAAATTTCTTTGAATTTGTTCTTGAATTCATTCGAGACGTGAGTAAAACCCAGATTGGAGAAGAATATGGCCCATGGGTTCCCTTTATTGGAACCCTGTTTTTATTTATTTTTGTTTCTAACTGGTCAGGAGCCCTTTTACCATGGAAAATTATACAGTTACCTCAAGGGGAGTTAGCAGCACCAACGAATGATATAAATACGACGGTTGCTTTAGCTTTACTTACATCAGTAGCGTATTTTTATGCGGGTCTTAGCAAAAAGGGGTTAGGGTATTTCAGTAAATACATTCAACCAACTCCAATTCTTTTACCCATTAACATCTTAGAAGATTTTACAAAACCCCTATCACTTAGTTTTCGACTTTTCGGAAATATATTAGCCGATGAATTAGTAGTTGTTGTTCTTGTTTCTTTAGTACCTTTAGTGGTTCCTATACCTGTCATGTTCCTTGGATTATTTACAAGCGGGATTCAAGCTCTTATTTTTGCCACTTTAGCTGCGGCTTATATAGGTGAATCTATGGAGGGTCATCATTAACTATTTTTTGTGTTTTTTTTTCGTTTTTAGGTTAGCCCCATTATAGAATAGTTGGTTTACGTTATGTAAGAAACACTTGTATATGTGATATGTGATATTGACTAGGTATATATGAGTTAAAGATCTATATAACCTGCCCCACTACTTTTGTGAATTGAAAATTTTTTTCAATTTAGATAAGGATTCAATTAGAAGTTCTTACTTTTTATCTGTGAATTGGCTGAAAAAACGATAAAAAATAATGAAGAATTCAAGTAATGGTTCACAAAAAAGAAATGGCATAAAAAGTCGTATATATATTAGGAATTTTTCAAAATCCCGCGGATAGGAACTAATATCCAATTAATTCTTATGATTCAATATATACAATTAAAGTTTTTGGTTTTTTTTTGGCTGGATGAATCTTAGCGATGACTTACTTATAATTAAGTCCTAAGTCATTGCATGATTGTATCATTAACTATTTCTTTATTTTGGTGTGAGGAACTTATCATGAATCCACTGATTTCTGCTGCTTCGGTTATTGCTGCTGGGTTGGCTGTTGGGCTTGCTTCTATTGGACCTGGAGTTGGTCAAGGCACAGCTGCGGGTCAAGCTGTCGAAGGTATCGCGAGACAACCTGAGGCAGAAGGAAAAATACGAGGTACTTTATTGCTTAGTTTGGCTTTTATGGAAGCTTTAACAATTTATGGCCTGGTTGTAGCATTAGCGCTTTTATTTGCGAATCCTTTTGTTTAATCCTAGAAATCTTAAAATTATGAATTTTTTTTGTCGTAGTTTTTTTTAATTCTTTCAAGATTTTACAATTATTTATTGAGACAACAATCCTTGGGA